CTTCCATCTTGAAAGTTCTGTGGCGTTTGTATAAGATATCCGCGATTTCTCTCGATTTGTAATCCAATACACAAATGGATCGGTTCCGTCAAGCTAGCTATATGTTGTGTATTATCAACTATTTCTACATAAGGTGGTAAGACGATATCTTGAGCAGTTACATATCCAGGACCCCTGACACAAATAGACGCGTCGCAAGTTCCATATAGATTACTTCTCAATACAATTTCTTTCAAATTCATTAAGATTTCATGTACCGATTCTTGAATACCCTTTATGGTAGAATATTCATGCGGTACTTTATCAAATTTTACACGTGTGATACATGTTCCTTCTATTTCTCCAAGCAAAGCTCTTCGCATCGCAATGCCTATTGTGTCGGCTTGACCTTTCAGAAGTGGAGACAGAATAAAACGTCCATAATATAGACGTTTACTCTCTGCTCTTGATTCAACACATTTCCACTGTAGTGTCCGAGTAGATACTGTTATTTTCTCTCGAACCATAGTAATATAATTTCATTAGATCATGAATCATTTATTTCTCTTGTTTCTCTTGAAAGTTCTTCAATGTGCATTTCTACACACGTCTTTTTTTCGGAGGTCTACAGCCATTATGTGGCATAGGGGTTACATCCCGTACAAAAGTTAATAATATACCACTTCTACGAATAGCTCGGAGAGCTGCGTCTCTTCCGAGACCGGGGCCTTTTATCATGACCTCTGCTCGTTGCATACCTTGATCCACTACTGTACGAATAGCATTGCCTGCTGCGGTTTGAGCAGCAAATGGTGTCCCTCTTCTCGTACCCTTGAATCCACAAGTACCGGCAGAGGACCAAGAAACCACCCTACCCCGTACATCTGTAACGGTGACAATGGTATTATTGAAACTTGCTTGAACATGAATAACTCCCTTTGGTATTCTACGTGCACTCTTACGTGACCCAATACGTCCATTCCTGCGCGAACCAATTCTCGGTATAGCTTTTGCCATATTTTATCATCTCGTAAATATGAGTTAGAGATATATGGATATATCCATTTCATGTTAAAACAGATTCCTTATTTATGTATCATTTCATTTAGCGAGTGTGATTATCCCTGCCTTTGTTTATGTCTCGGATTGGAACAAATTACTATAATTCGCCCCCGCCTGCGTATTAGTCGACATTTTTCACAAATTTTACGAACAGAAGCTCTTATTTTCATATTTGTCATTCCTTATCTTAAATTGTAATTGACTTCTTGGAAGAAAAAAGTTTCTTGAGATTTTGCATCTCGAATCGTATTCTCACGAAAGGGGTGTTCAAACCACTTAATCCTTCGAATCCTTGTTGCGCAGTCGATAAATTATACGTCCTTTGGTTGAATCATACCGACTTACCTCAACCTTGACTCTATCTCCCGGTAGTATCCGTATAAAACTACGTCGGATCTTTCCTGAAACATAACCTAGAATCAGATCTTCATTATCTAAACGAACCCGGAACATGCCATTGGGAAGCGATTCGGTAATTAAACCCTCATGAATCCATTTTTGTTCTTTCATTCCAGGTAAAGTCCCCTTGAAGTATCAACTAATGAAGGAGGAACAATATTAGACAACTCGTCCCTTTTCTTTTTTATTTTACAATTTAAAATAGTAAGTTTTGGGTCCAATTTGTATATTAAGTATATTAAAAAGATTACCATATATAACACAAAATTTCTCCGCCGATTCCTTCTAGCCGAGCCTCTCGGTCTGTCATTATACCTCGAGAAGTAGAAATAATTACAATCCCCATCCCGCCTAAAATTCGAGGAATTCGTTGATAATTAGAATAGATTCGTAGACCGGGTCGACTGATCCGTTTTAAATTTAAAAGATTTCTACAGGGCTTTTTCCTATTCCTTCTATGTCGCAGCGTTAAAACCAAAAAATCTTTGTTGTTTTCTCGATGTTTTCTCACGTTTTCGATAAAACCCTCTCTTAAAAGTATTTTGACAATATTTTCGGTAATATTAGTAGCTGTTATTCGAACCACTCTTTTTTTATCCATATCAGCATTTCGTATAGAGGTTATTACCTCAGCAATAGTGTCCCTACCCATGATGAACTAAAATTGTTGGTGACTCAAAATTGGATATAATCAACATGCTTATTTCTTTTTTTTTTTTTTTTATTTATTTGTTTATGAATTTGAGTAATTAAAGATATATGCGTGAGATACAATCTATTTCTCAATCCATTTCTTTCAATTATCCCACTATCAAATAGCACAATCCCCTTTTATAATACTTCGGGAGCTAATGAAACTATTTTAGTAAAATTAAATTGTCTTAATTCCCGGGCGATCGCGCCAAAAATTCGAGTTCCTTTTGGATTTCCTTCTTGATCAATAACAACTGCAGCATTGTCATCATATCGGATTATCATACCGTTATCGCGTTTGAGTTCTTTACAAGTACGCACAATTACAGCTCTGACTACTTCTGATTTTTCTAGGGGCATATTTGGTACTGCTTCTTTGATCACAGCAACAATAACGTCACCAATATGAGCATATCGACGATTGCTAGCTCCTATGATTCGAATACACATCAGTTCTCGAGCCCCGCTGTTATCTGCTACATTTAAATGGGTCTGAGGTTGAATCATATCATTTTGTAATCTGTTCTTTTAATACAAAGGACAAAAAAAAGAAATATTATTTGTCTAAAAAGAAAAAAAAAAGAAATAAGCAATTTTTTTTTTCACACCCAAGACTCATTTCTGTTAGTTCTACCGTTTTCTCCTTTATCCCGAAATAATGAATTGGGTCCGTATAGGCATTTTGGATGCTGCTATTGAAATAGCCCTTCTAGCTATATTTTCTGTTACTCCGCCCATTTCATAAAGTATTCGACCTGGTTTAACAACAGCTACCCAATATTCGGGGGATCCTTTCCCCGAACCCATGCGTGTTTCTGCGGGCCTTAGTGTAACTGGTTTGTCTGGAAATATACGTACCCATAGTTTTCCACCACGACGTGCATTTCGTGTCATTGCTCGTCGACCGGCTTCTATTTGTCTAGATGTGATCCAAGCGGGTTCAAGCGCCTGAAGAGCATATTTACCGAAACAAATACGATTCCCTCGATACGATATTCCCTTCATTCTTCCTCTATGTTGTTTACGGAATCTGGTTCTTTTAGGGTTATAGTTGATGGTTGGTTATGAATTCCATCTCTACTACAGAACCGGACGTGAGAGTTTCTTCTCATCCGGCTCCTCGCGAATAAAAGAATTAAAAAATAAAAAAGATTTCGAATCTTAATTAATTAAGTAATTAACTAATTAAGATATACATGTATTTAAATGGAATCGTGGAATTTTTTGAGAATTCATCTAATCTAATCTATTAGTAATCTATAGATCTTGTTTAAATAGACAATTAAAGATTTTAGTTTCTATTTTCGAAATCATATTGTTATTTTGGAATATAAATAGAACAAATTTTTGTGTTTTTATTTTTATCGTCCAAATTTTTCAATTCAAAAAAAAGAAAGTTTTCGCGGGCGAATATTTACTCTTCTATTTCAATTTTCGGCTTGTCTCCTGACTTCTTACAGATGAATTGATCTCCGGTTCATTCCGCCATCCCGACCAGTGAATCATTAAGATTCCTTTTTCACTAAAATCTTTTGCATTCACAGCTTCCATCGTTCCCATCGCTTCTTACTTAATGCTTAGGTCCAAATTTGACAATGGAGCTCATAATGAAATTTGTTCTTGAGTCAATCTTCTTAGTCTTTATTGGCTCGAAGCTCTTGATTTTTTTGTTTTGTTCTATAATCTATAAGAAGAGTCATTTAATCTATGTTATGGAAGAATCAGTATTGATGCTTTATTACACTGCCTTTTATGAGATGACTTATAGACCTTACATATTGGAATTCTATATCATAGATATTTATTTTCTCTCTTTCTCTCATCCTTCCATTTATATCCACATCTTTCTTCTCTATTTTGCTTTACAGCTTAAAATCGGATTGATTTTTTTTGCAGAAACACAAAATTTCAGTTGCTACAAAGATATGACCGATATATCATATCTTGACTGGTTCTTTAGATCGAGATAATGCGAAGTAATGAGTTGGTTATTAGTTCTATAGTTAGTTATTAGTTCATACTATGGTATTGGGCTGGTCTTTTTTAATCCGAACCCTAAAAAACCAACGAGTCACACACTAAGCATAGCAATTTTATCAAAATAAGTGTCAATCGAATTTTTATTCAACCTTATAGAATTAATAATTAATTGATAGTTTTGAGCAAAAGAATGAGGGGGTTTCTCTTTTTTTTTATGTTAAAAGGAAAGGTTTATCCTCCCTCGTCTTTATTATTCCTCGTCTATAAATATCCAAATTTTGATACCTAATACACCATAGATAGTTCGAACTGTATAGGAACAATAATCAATTTTAGCTCGAATGGTTTGTAGGGGAACCCTACCCTCTCGAATCCATTCGACACGTGCAATTTCTTTTCCGTCAATACGACCTGCAATTTGTACTTGAATTCCTTTTGTATCTGCTTGTTCAGTTAATTCAATAGCCTTTTTCATTGCTTTTCGAAATGAAACTCTATTCTTTAATTGTCCGGCTATAAATTCTGCAAGAATATTAGGGTTCCCATAAGGTTTTGCAATTCTTTTTATAGCAATATTAAGTTTCCGGTTCATACAATTAAACTCTTTTTGTAGAGTCGTCTGTAATTCTTCGACCCCTCGCGGTCGACTTTCTAGTAAGAATTTTGGGAATCCCATAAAGATTATGACCTGGATCAGATCGATTCTTTTTTGAATCTCTATACGTGCAATTCCCTCTAACGCAGAAGAAATTTTCATATTCTTTTGTACATAATTCTTGATACAATCTCTTATTTTTTGATCTTCTTGTAAACCCTCAAAATAATTTTTTGGTTGTGTAAACCAAAGAGAATGATGACCTTGGGTTGTACCAAGTCTGAAACCAAGT